AATAAATTTAGGCTTCTTATCCAGTAACTTGTTAAGAAATACCGTAATGAAAGGAACATAGGAGTTTGTCGCTAGGTATTTGACCAAATAGGATCGTCCAGTTCCTATAGAACCTATCACTAAAATACCCCTAGAGGGGGATAAGGCTAAGCGGAGCGAAAAAGGTTTTCCATGAGATGGGAAATGAAAACTATTAGCCCCAGACGAAGTTTGTGAATAAGTGATTGTCTGATAATGAGCAAGGAATATCCGTCTTTCTGCTAAACAGGATATATTGAACTCATAATTCATTAGATGCTTTTGATGAATGTCAACCAAGTATCGTAAGTAAATTGCTCCCGGTTGTTCAATCATTTGATAACCAGAGTCATTCTTTGATAAATGATCACTATGAGTCAGACTCAATAGAATTCTTTTTTCTGTCGTTAAGGCGGAGAGCTGAACCAAGAATTTTCTTTCTTCCTCATGAATCGAATCACTGTTCGCGACCCAGGATTCTATTTTATCATCAATCCAATCCCCGTTCACGTTTTTTCTTTTTCTTATCAATGAATAGATCTCTTTACTTGTATGACTTAGATGTCTCGTATTTATAGAAAAAGCGATTCGATTGATGGGAAATAGAAAGAGATTCTTTAACCAGAAAGAATTCGGTTCAGACGTAGGATACTTATCTAGAAGTTTTCGCAACTCAATCTCAATCATTGATGAGGGAATCATCAAAGATTTGACCTTTTCGAACTCTGTCTGTAACTCACTAAAGGTCTGGGAAACAAAGAAAAGATGTATAAGAACGAGATATCCAGCAACAAGAACAAGGAAAAGGATTGAATAGAGGAATTCCCAAACATTTGGCGATCTCAGATGTGTCGATATCAACGACGACTTATTCTTTTTATTTCGATGAATCATTTCTTTGGACAGAAGATTATGTAACCATTTACTCGAGATCTCACTTCTGAGAAAAAATTGCATCTTCCACAATTTTGTCTGAAGAATTCGCCACGATATACCCATAATATCATGAAAAATGGATACACTGCTACTTAGTATTGACAATAGGTCTGAAAAAGTATCTAAAAATATCGAATTTAGATATTTGTACCCTGTCGAAGTAAAGAAGCTTGGCATATATGTTTGAAATAGATTCCATTTTTTTGAGAGAATTGAAAAAGCACTATCTCGTTGAAAGGTTGTATACATCCGCCCTTTCTGAACCCCAACGCATTTCTTTAGACAAAGACTCTGTTTTTTCCTTTTTTCGGATGGGAAATCTTTCTCAGAACATGGAATGTGAATCAAACCTATATTTGAATTGAAATTGGGACACTCATGAAGGTTCTTTCCTTCTGAATCAGATAGATTCATATCTGAAAGAGGTTGACAATAAGTTCTTTCAAAATTGACAATTTGTCCCTCTGTTAGAGGGTTTCCAGAAGTGTCTACGATCGAATAAATAGCTCTACGAACGAATGGATCGGGTCGACTTAGAAAATGAAAAGATTTGTCCAAGTTATACCTTTCGTCACCACTTTGTGGAAAATCGTTAGGTATGAATATGTTAGATACTTGTGACTCGATTGGTGAAATAGTAGTTCTCCCCCCAAAAACATGTTTTTTTTTACCAACGCACAAAGAAAATCTTTTCTTGCGAAGGAACAAGATATTGAGAAATTGCCCATATAGAAAATATGAATTATTATTACGAGCCTTTTCCACAGAAAAAGGGAATCTTTTCTTACAATAGAAGCAGAAGTGATGCGGATTATTCAAGAATCGAAGTCGATTTGCTTTATAAAAAGAGGATATCAATGAACTTCTGTGAAATGGTTTCCCGGGATTCAGCCAATTGTCTTGATCGTAGAATATCATTGAGAAATAGGAATCTTTGTTATCAAAGGATTTCCTGCGATTAGTTCTAGTATGGAATGAGTCAATCATCCGCTTTGGTATCTTATTGAACAAAAATGGTGATATTGTTCCTCCATTGATCAAGAATTTCGAAGTACCATCATCAGCCAGTAAGAAGGGGTTCAATTTTTTCAAATGAACAATTTGAAAACCTATCGATTCTAACAACTGATTGCAGAGTTTATCATTCGGACCTTTCAATTCATAGATGTTGATTTCGGACCTATGAATGGGGGTATTCCCAAAACTTACACAGGAAAAAGGAAAAGAAAGTGAATTAGACAAAAAGAAAAGCAACTTGGCCAAAAAACGAAGTGACTTGCCCAAAAAACGAAGTGACTGGGGGAAAAGGAAAAAGAAACGAAGTGACCTGGACCACTTGGGCAAAAAGAAAGTAAGCAACTTAGACACATCTTTTTCGAATTTCTTGCAAACCTCAGAATAATTCATCAAAAATTGATTAATACGAATACGTGTATAAATACGTAATTGATCAAACATTACTTGAAAACGGCTCTTTTGCACTTGAAAATGCACTTGAAAACAGCTTTTCTGCTCAGAAAGGAAATGTTCCAAATGTTGCTGGCAATTCTTGCTCCCATTGGACCATTTGTATATATATGCATAATCTTGTTTGATCATATATTTCATTAGAGTTCTATGACTGAGAGTATCCTTTCCTTTTTGATCCCTTTGAATTCCATATTCGAAGTTGCGATCGGATCTATTCATTAAAAAGAATCGATTCAATACACTTCTTATGTACCTATTATATTGGATTTGAATCAGATTTCGGATCAATCTATATTGATTGACTGCTTCCATTATGTTATTGCTAGCAAATACCACCATTTTTTGCTTTAGATCTCCCAAACCATTCCCGCAGGAGATCCAGACCCGTTTTTGTCTGATCCTTCGAAAAAAATATTCATTCTCCTCATAACGAAAAAGAACAGGAGACAGAACCAATAAAGATTTCTTTTTCGATTCAGCCCCGGTGTTGAATACCTCATTCAAGAATTTTTTTTGATCCAATCCGTACGAATCAATAGAAAAAGAAAATCCCTTATGATACACCAGATCCGGCTCGGTTATTGATAGAGTAAATAGATCTGCCATTTCTTGCAATCTCTCTTCTGATTCAAAATCGTGGTGTAACGCGTATCCTCCCCTGTTCCGTTCATGGAATCGGTGAAAGAAATCAAAAAATGGATTTTTGTTAAAGAATGAAATCTTATTGGAACTGTCCAGATCCGGGTCATCCTTCGGAACCATATCACATCCCGGATCTAATGAAATAGAATGAATTGAGACAGTATTTTGTAAATACGTAATGATTTTGAATAAATGAATCATTTCTTTATTTTCTGATCGCCGGACAAAAGAAAGATGTTTCTTCAACAATTTCTGCTCTCTAGTGGACCTCTCAGTAGGATTCGAACCCAGATGAAGTTCTGACCATCTATCAGAGAAAAAAGAACGAACGGATCTTGTAGCATTCCCAAGAAATTCTTCCATTTCTTCCGGAAACAGATGATTAATCATCGGTTTCTCGCGTTCCGTGAATAGCTGGGACATTGAGGAATATCCAGAAAGGTTTTTCGGGAATCGGTCTGATTCTATCTCTTTTCGTTCCGTTTGAAGAAAGGAAGGATCCCAGGGAATCGATCTTTCTTCTAGTTGTTGAATCTCTCTTTGATTGATCAATGTGCGATATTCCGAATCCTCATTACTAATGGAATCCAAATGATTGGAATCCAAATGATCTCTGGATTGATCAGAGGATCCTTTCAGTTGGCTAGAATCCGTTACTTGAACGAAACTAGACCTTGTGGAATCATATTGAATATTTGACCATACATTCCGTACCTTGCTAAAAAACCGATCCTTCTTTCCCAACCACACATTGCCTAACCAAAAATACGATTCGGGCGGATTATTCCCCCAACTAGGGAATAAAAGGAAGAGATCTTGGCGGAATTTCCACATATGAAATTGAGTACAATTTTGCAACGAGATAGCCCCCTTGTTTCTCGAGAAGAGATGGGAAACATGCTCATGTTGTTTGAAGAAAACCCCCGCTTCAATTGGTCTTTTTTCACGAAAAGCAGACATAAGATAAGAAATCCAGTCTTTCGCTAATCTTTCCAATAAAATAGGATCAGCCAATTTCCAATCATGGTCCTTGTGGGTCGAATCATCATCCATATAATATACAAAAAGAAACTCCAGAGATTTGCTATCTTTCTCTTTGAATAAGATCTCAATTTCGGCGACGGTTTCATTAGATATCTTACAACTAGAATTCCTCTTTGTTATTGAGAGAACCCCAGTACTCTCTTTCCGATTCAGGAAAGAACTCTCAGAGATCTTTTTTCCTTTTGGAAGATACAGGAGCGAAACAATCAACCTATTGATATTGGAAGACCCAACAGCTTCTTCCAATCGATCATTTCTGGGTCCAGTGGAATTCATAGGTATAGGAAGAAACCCTGTCAAATATAGGTTTTTTCTTTCGACCATATTTCGATTGTTAATACGATATATAAGTACCGCTACTACAAAGAGTATTACTCCCCTGATCGTGAAAGATCGATTGCTTGTTGAACCCTGGAAATTGCGTGAAAGTAGAATACTAAAAATTCGTGGGTCAAAGAGTTTTAGAAAACGTTCTTGGTGGAAAAAAATGTGAATAAAGGATCCCACTGAATTGAATTGGGTCCACGAATCTAAGAAATAGTGAGAATTCTTTATCTCTCTCATTATCTCTCTCAATTCGAAAATACAGAACTTGATTTGTCTTTTTTGCATCTTGATTTGTCTTTTTTGCATTCGGTTCACCTCCGAGATTTCATCTCATTTTGATTTTGATTTTGATTCTTCTTTTATGTTATTTTAATTTRAMTKATTTTATGTTATTTTAATTTAAATGATTTTATGTTATTTTAATTTRAMTKATTTTATGTTATTTTAATTTAAATGATTTTATGTTATTTTAATTTAAATGATTTTATGTTATTTTAATTTAAATGATTTTATGTTATTTTAATTTAAATGATTTTATGTTATTTTAATTTAAATGATTTTAT